ATGACCCAGTAGCGAATACTGGTAATAATATCAGCAAAAGAACGTTCTCCTGTGCTTCCAGACATGCCAAGCTCCACATATTCTTTATACAGTCAAAAGGTATCGATTCCGTAAAAGATCAGATCAGCAAATGGAAATTTACCAAAAAAAATCTTTGTGAGATCGTCAATATTGTACCGAAGGTGTCTTTAGAGTATACCGAATCAGTATAGCTGTCCTTCTTCTGACACAGCAACGCATTTTGAATTTGTATTGGAAGGAATTGCTAAATAATTTATTTTTTCTTTGCCTTGTTGTTTGTCGACTCCACCATTCAATAGAAAATTCCTCAAACTCGTCTATTTTTCTCCATTATGGGTTTGGGGCTAGAAACCAACGATCTGGTAAAATGGGAATCTAATAAGTTGGTTTGTAATAATTCATGAAAGAGATTATCCTCTTCCCACAATTGTAAGTAGATGCGAGCTCTCGAAATCTTCTTTTTTGGAGTTGTAGAAGCGGTTTTTCTTGGAATCTTTTTTTCATTTTAAGGAATTCAATTAGTTCGTCGCCCAGTAACAAGTAAGAGTATTAAATTGTATTCGAAAAAAGAAAGAAAACCAAGAATGAAAAAAAAAATGATCAAAATAGAAATACTTTTCTAACTTTATTCCGTAATGATTCAAAAAGAGTTTCAGTTTTTGAAGTTACACCAGTTCTTAGTCTTCCTTTCTAAGTTGAGTTGATCATTGACTCAAAAGTTACTCAATCAATCCCTTGATCGCAAGCACAGGATGGGTCGATGTTGTAGATTATGAACCAATTTTTTTATATGCTTGTCACTTTCTCTTTTTTCGTATTGTCTATAATAATAGATGACTCAAAAACTTTCAATTGGTATTTTTGTTTTTCTCCTCTTTTGATTTGACAAAAATTGAAACTTAGGTAAGTGCTTTTTTAGAAATATATGTAGAAAAAGACCAGATTTCATTGAGCTCCTTCATGCCTACTCTAACTAGTTATTTCGGTTTTCTACTAGCGGCTTTAACTATAACCGCAGCTTTCTATATCGGGCTGAGCAAAATACGACTTATTTAAAATTCAGATTTGAACGGTGCAAAACTCAGAAAAAAAATCTTTTTGCGAAATTCTGTGTACTCTAACATTACTTACCAGGTCAATTGCCAATTCTTGGTGATTGAGATTGATGGTAATTCAGATTAATATTTAGGGAGAGATATTACCTCTTTTTTTATCCTTTCAAACAACTTGAAATGATTGAAGTTTTTCTATTTGGAATCGTCTTAGGTCTAATTCCTATTACTTTGGCTGGATTATTTGTAACTGCCTATTTACAATATAGGCGCGGCGATCAGTTGGACCTTTGATTAATTAATATCACGTTTTTTGATTGACCTCCTTTTACTATCCGGGAGGTCAAATTCAAATTGCTGTTCAAGTTAGTGACGCTCGTTCAATCTAAGAAGAACGGATTCGCGCTCTGTAGGATTTGAACCTACGACATCAGGTTTTGGAGACCCACGTTCTACCGAACTGAACTAAGAGCGCTTTCTTATCAAAACAGATAAGACTGAAAAGAAAGGGGTTGGATTCTTTTTGTAAATTCAATACATCATGGATAGACTATACATAGGATCCTAAGAATGAAAAATTATATCTGTCCAATTTGACTTGATTTCACCGAATCCCCCGTTACTGCTCTCTCGAGCAGTTATAGGTAGGGATGACAGGATTTGAACCTGTGACATTTTGTACCCAAAACAAACGCGCTACCAAGCTGCGCTACATCCCTCCAATTAGTTTCCAGTTTCATTGTAGAGAATTCCTATCTTGTTTTCCATATCGTTTTTTCGTCTATCGATTCTAGATAGAATTTATCTGTCCATTTCGTCCTTTTGGTCTCATTTAACATATAATATGCATTAAGATTCATAAAAAATTTTTATCCATTTGAAAAATGGAACCGAATCTGTCGGAAAATTCAATGACTATTTTGGGGGAATACTCGAGACGAAAAGGACGTTTTTATCTTATCTTTTAAGAAAAATATGGAAATAGTTACGGGATCATTGTACATGTCAATTTGAATTCGAAATTCGGCGGACAATTCTAGTACAATTAAAAGTGGTCGTTAACGACCTATGCATCTGATCATATATGTATTGTCATTATGTATTACAATAAAATGAAGGGGGTTTTCAATGCGAGATCTAAAAACATATCTTTCCGTGGCACCGGTACTAAGTGCGCTATGGTTCGCGTCTTTAGCAGGTCTATTGATAGAGATTAATCGTTTTTTCCCGGATGCGTTGACATTCCCCTTTTTTTTATTCTAGTTAGTGACGTGGAAAGGAATAAAGAAGATTAGACCTACAATGAAATAGCGGTCACTAATCAAGTCTCCCCTTCTATTTCTCTTTTCTCTATTTTTTCTGATTTTTCGAATTAAGGGAGGAAAGAGAAAGAAGAAAAGTGGATTCAACGGCTGTGGGATTCGGATTCCAATTCGAATAATAGAATAATAGAGGGGTGGAAGTAGACTATAAAATGGGGGTCTAGCGAAGAGTATTATACAAGATACTTAAACGAAATCGTGTACTGTGCTTTGAAATATCGTTTCGAAATCTTTGGATCTGATTTGAATATATTGATTGTAGCAAAATTTTTCAGAATGTGAGTTCAAGTTAGCAACTTCTACTTTTTCTTTCTTCTTCATTTTGAATCGAAAGGAAAAGCGTTGAGTAAATAAAAAATCTAAAGGAGGTTCATGGCCAAGAGTAAGGATATCCGAATAACCGTTATTTTAGAATGTACTACTTGTGTTCGAAAGGTTGTTAATAAGGGATCAAAAGGCATTTCCCGATATATGACTCAAAAGAATCGGCACAATACGCCTAATCGATTGGAATTGAGAAAATTCTGTCCATATTGTTCCAAACATACGATTCATGGGGAGATAACGAAATAGCTCGAACCGAGCACTTGCAACCTCCCCAGGAGGGGGAAAAATGCTATGCTAATTATCGCTAAGATAATTTGAATAGAAAGAAAATCCTATTGTTTTTATGTATTCTAATTCATTTTCTAGATCCAACCGAAATAGGATTTTCGGTTTAAAGAAATAAATTAAACAAACCATGGATAAAACCAAGCGATCTTTGCTTAAATCCAAGCGACCTTTTCGTAGGCGTTTGTCCCCGATCCAATCGGGGGATCGAATTGATTATAGAAACATGAGTTTAATGGGTCGATTTATTAGTGAGCAAGGAAAAATATTATCTAGACGAGTAAATAAATTGACCTTGAAACAACAACGATTAATGACTCTTGCTATAAAACAAGCTCGTATTTTATCTTCGTTACCTTTTATTACTAATGAGAAACAAGGTGAAAGAAACAAGTCGACCGCGCGAGTCCGAAAGAAATATAAGTCAGACAAAAAGAAATATAAGCCAGACGGAAAGAAATAGAAGTCGACTGTGAGAGACACAAAGAAATAGAAGTCGACCGTGAGAGACACAAAAAATAGGCTTACTCTTTCGTCACTTGAATGAAAATTCACACCCGAACTCAAACGCGGATTGATGCTTTTTGCAAAAATCCGACAATCTGGACCGGCTTTGCTTCTCGTTTCGTAAGACAAAAACAAATCAAAAATCGGATTCAGAAGTCAAACTCCAATGAAAGTGTTGAGTCCTATTTATTTTTTTTTGAGTCATTTTGACTCTACTTTCCCGGAGGTCATTCTCCGGGGAACTCCGTTTAAATTACTCCGGCGGATTCCTTCCAATTTTCTTTTTTTATGATTTCATTGGAAATTAGATAAAGACAGTTTTTATTTGCTATAGCTATTTGCGCAAGTATTTTACGATTAAGAAGCAACTGTTGCTTATATAGATCATGGATGAATTTACTATAGTTATAATATACCCACCCGTCACGAATTTCCGAATTGATTCGAGTGATCCACAAACGACGAAAATTTCTTTTTTGTCCATTCCTATCCCGATGAGACGAAGCCAAAGCTCTTATGTCTTGTTGAGTCTTTAAAAGACCTCCCTTAAAGCTTGATATAAATGAACGTGCTTTTCTTCTACGTCTTCGAGCTATATATCCCCGTCTAGTTCTGGTCATTTAATATGCATAAATCAAACTTTGTCGAATAACTAATAGAGTTCCGTTCTTGCAGTTATTCTTTTTCCCCCTTCCGAGTCTATTAAGAACCCAATGAGTTTTTCCAATGTATAAACTCAAAATTCCAATGGCTTTGGCTACAATAACCTTCCCGACCACGATTTTTTATTTTTTCGAGACCTTTGTTTTACCTCACAATTTGAAATTGGATTCTACTAGGTATTAAAAAGATAATAAGAAATAGAAATTCTAAAGCAATAGTGGATTCCATCGTTTCTATGGTTACTTCTTAAACGGTGAGGTCTTCTCTATACACCGGAGCTTTTAACTTCATTTAATTAATGCTATTGGGAACTTGTATAGTTCACATTCTTTAGCTCTACCCATGAATTATCCAGTAACTAGGTCTTCACAACGAGATCTACCTATACAGTAACGGTATTTAATTATGAGGGTTAGCTGGATAGCTTACCTTGTTAGTCCGTTCTTGCAAGAGGGTGGTCTAATCGTTGAAATTGAAACCAAGAGTTCCTCCGCTTAATGGATAAGCATTTGTTACCAATGGAGAATTCTTAAATTGAGGTGATTGAATTTACACCAAGGGAAACCATAAATTTCCTACACAATGAAAGGCATATGATCCATTTTCGTTTTTTAGATAGTAAATAGAGTTCATTTTTTCGTTCCAGCCAATTCACCGGTACTGACTTTTGATACTGGAAACTTGTTCGCTTTCCTTTGTTCTAGCTCATAATCTGGACGAGTCGCACATACAACCTAGTACACGTTCCTCGACGTTGAGGGCATCTCTTAAGAGCGGGCGATTTTGTAACATTTCTGATTGGCTGTCTTGTCTTTCTAATAAGTTGTTTAATAGTTGGCATGTTGAATCATAGATATAGATATAATTGGATGGTTTAGATCCATCCTAACCAGATTATTTCGAGTCAACTCGGTCGGTAGTGGTAATCTAAAATTAGAGATTTGCGCGAAATACAGGCTAGTATCATTTACGCCCTTCAAGCCATTGAAGCCCTTCAAGCCCTATAGAATCAACAAGTCCATAAGCTTTGGCTTCTTCTGGTGACAGAAAAACATCTCTTTCCATGTCTTCGAAGACCATCCAGAAAGGTTTGTGCGACCTTTGTACAAAAAAGTTTGTGATCTCTTCACGTAGTTTTAGCACCAAATCTGTGTCCGTGATTACCTCTTCCATATAGCCTTGAATAAAAGTACTAGTAGGTTGGTGGATCATTACCCTGATGATATAACAAAATCAAAAGTTTTTCTATTGCACATGATGAAGGGAAGATAAAAGAAAGAGAAAAGAATAGCACGAAAAAAGATAGAATTGCGCAACCGTACAGGCATCTTGCTATGCATTGCATACGGCTCTAGAATAAAATTGATCCTTACGCCCCCCGAACGAAAGAGAAAAATAGGATTTATTAGATCCCGCTCGGAAAATGATCAAATTACCACCCTTCCTTTCGTGGGAGTTCAAAACTACTATGATGGCTCCGTTGCTTTCTATATTTCTTTTTTGTCTATGATTAAGCAATCCCAAAGTTGCTTTTTATTTGATTAAATAACCTAAGGGAAAAGAATTTTTTTTCACTAGTTCAGAACATAAATATTATTAAGAGATCTGCCATGTGAAAAAAAGTTTGTGACGCTGAACTGCACTGCCGATAGATAAGAACACATCGGAAATACCTTTTATCTCATACTACTCTCTCGATAAAAAATCTAATGCTTTGAAAAAAATTTTGTATATCGAATTCAAAGTGCCATGCTATTATTACTTTTTTATTCATATTTCATATGGAGATTCATTTTTCATATGGCGAAGGCATAGTCGTCTTTTTTCTTTCAAATAAAACCTCATTGGCGCCAAGCGTTAGGGAATGCTATACGTTTAGTCTGTGAGCCTCCAGCCAGGATAAAAGCTGCCATTGAAGCGGCTACTCCCAGACAGAGTGTATGTACATCTGGTAGCACAAAGTTTATCGCATTATGAACAGCTAGCCCATGCATTACTCCTCCACCCGTAGAGTTTATAAATAAAAATTGCTCTTGGTTAGAATCGTCGATATTCAGAAATATCATAAGACCGACAATGTTATTTGCCGTCTCGGGACTAAGGTCTTTGAATAAAAAAAGTGCTCTTTCTCGATAAAGTCGGTCGATTAGGTTAAAATTGTATTCCGTAGGAACCGTACAGGCGCCGTTTGGCGCATACGGTTCAAAAAAATTAAAAAAAAATCAATGTGTATATTCCAATCCCTTTTCGGATTTCATAGCATGCTCTTTACTGACTCCTAATTTTTCTTCGATTTTTCAATAAAGAGGAGTTTTGATTCCTTTCCTTAGAAAAAAAGAATTCATTAATCGGATCGAATTCACTTTTCATTGATGTATTCTTTCATCGCGATCCAATTCACATCACGATATCATTTTCTTGTTCCAAACTGGGCCTCTTTTATCTTACTCTTTTTAGGTTTATACTCTACTCCGGGTAAAGATCTGCCCGCTTTCGATTTGCACATATAGGACAAATACTCCCCTTACCACTTCGTTTTTCTCAATCCGTACAGTCCGGCAAATATTTGAGGTCTTTATACATATTACTTGATTGATTAAGAGAACAGTTTAAAATCACTTCTATTTCCAAAGAAGTTTTCTTTAGAATAGAGGAATCCCTTTATAAGGAGTAATGGTAGATATATTACCAATTGGTTTTTTTAAACGAAGTCTGGATATTTCAATTTCTTAGTCCAACCGAGCCAGCCATAAATTATTTGAATTTTTAATAGTAATTTTAATCCCCTTAAAAAAAGGATCTAATTGCACTTCACGCTCCAAATTTTTGATGATCTAATTCATTTTTCTTGGGCGAAATCGAGGATCTCTTGATCGGGAAGAGAAGGGGGAAAGCCCATATGACCCAATAGATCTGCCAAGTCGCACTATAAGTCAACCCAAGTTGCTTCCTCGTCTTCGTCGTCAGGAATATCATAAGGTATTTTTGGCACACCAACAGGCATTAAATGAAAGAAAAAAAAAATACTAGACTTTAGATGTGAAAACGTAAGAAAGGTTTTATTGTTTTTCTAATATTGTTCTTTATCAAAAATGCATAAAGAAAGACAGAATGAATAAGATCAATTCTTAGAACTAGGCCCCTGTAATCATGAACAAAGATGGTCGCATTCCTTTATAGAAAAGGCATCAAGCGCCCCATTGCGTATTGGTACTTATCGAGTATAGAATAAATCTGCTTCTCTTTTTTCCTACGAGCGGAATTGTTCCATTATTGCTAATAGAATCAAACAAATTATGAACCCTTGCTCTGAACTAATCGCCCTCTCCTCGGGGGACGTAACATCGGCAGAGTATAGTCGTGTCCAATGTAATAAAGTTGCGTAGTGTCTTTTTTCTTTGATAAAGGGGTATTTTCATGGGTTTACCTTGGTATCGTGTTCATACTATCGTATTGAATGATCCCGGCCGGTTGCTTGCTGTTCATATAATGCATACAGCTCTGGTTGCTGGGTGGGCTGGTTCGATGGCTCTGTATGAATTAGCAGTTTTTGATCCTTCTGACCCCGTTCTGGATCCAATGTGGAGACAGGGTATGTTTGTCATACCCTTCATGACGCGTTTAGGAATAATAAATTCATGGGGTGGCTGGGGTATCACAGGCGGGACTATCACATCTCCGGGTATTTGGAGTTACGAAGGTGTCGCCGGAGCGCATATTGTGTTTTCGGGCTTGTGCTTTTTAGCAGCTATCTGGCATTGGGTGTATTGGGATCTAGAAATATTTACTGATGAACGTACAGGAAAACCTTCGTTGGATTTGCCCAAGATCTTTGGAATTCATTTATTTCTCGCGGGGGTGGCTTGCTTTGGTTTTGGTGCATTTCATGTAACAGGCTTGTATGGTCCGGGAATATGGGTGTCCGATCCTTATGGACTAACTGGAAAAGTACAACCGGTAAATCCAGCGTGGGGCGTGGAAGGTTTCGATCCTTTTGTTCCGGGAGGAATAGCCTCTCATCATATTGCAGCTGGGACATTGGGCATATTAGCAGGCCTATTCCATCTTAGCGTTCGACCACCCCAACGTCTATACAAGGGATTGCGCATGGGTAATATCGAAACTGTCCTTTCCAGTAGTATCGCTGCTGTCTTTTTTGCAGCTTTTGTTGTTGCCGGAACTATGTGGTATGGTTCAGCAACTACCCCGATCGAATTGTTTGGACCGACTCGTTATCAATGGGATCAGGGGTACTTCCAACAAGAGATATATCGACGAATTAGTGCGGAGTTAGCTGAAAATCTAAGTTTATCAGAAGCTTGGTCGAAAATTCCCGAAAAATTAGCCTTTTATGATTACATCGGCAATAATCCGGCAAAAGGGGGATTATTCCGGGCGGGTTCAATGGATAACGGGGATGGAATCGCGGTTGGATGGTTAGGACATCCTATCTTTAGAGATAAAGAAGGTCGTGAACTTTTTGTACGTCGTATGCCCACTTTTTTTGAAACATTTCCGGTCGTTTTAGTAGATGGAGCCGGGATTGTTCGAGCGGATGTTCCTTTTCGAAGAGCTGAATCGAAGTATAGTGTCGAACAAGTCGGTGTAACTGTTGAGTTCTACGGTGGCGAACTCAATGGAGTCAGTTATAACGACCCTGCGACTGTGAAAAAATATGCTAGACGCGCTCAATTGGGTGAAATTTTTGAATTAGATCGTGCTACTTTGAAATCCGACGGTGTTTTTCGTAGCAGTCCACGGGGTTGGTTTACGTTTGGACATGCTTCATTTGCTTTGCTCTTCTTCTTCGGACACATTTGGCATGGTGCTAGAACCCTGTTCAGAGATGTTTTTGCTGGGATTGACCCAGATTTGGATGCTCAAGTAGAATTTGGAGCTTTCCAAAAACTTGGGGATCCAACTACAAGAAGGCAAGTAGTCTGATCCAACCTTCTTTTGATGTCTTTCGAATCTATTTTCTTTTTATGATTTGTTATTGATTTTGATATTGATAGAGAGTAGCAGATAAATCTTGCTTTGACTCCCTGTTTTTTTGTCTCTTGCTCTTTTGGTAGCCGAGAGATGGTCCCCAATAAAAGCAAGAAAAAACAAATAGGTATGAAAGCTATAATTGTAAATCACGATCGAATCCATGGAAGCATTGGTTTATACATTCCTCTTAGTCTCAACCCTAGGGATTATTTTTTTCGCTATCTTTTTTAGAGAACCGCCTAAAGTTCCAACTAAAAAATGAAAGTCTTTTCATTATCTCGATTTCAATTGAAGTAATGAGCCTCCCAATATTGGGAGGCTCATTACTTCAACTAGTCCCCATGTTCCTCGAATGGATCTCTTAGTTGTTGAGACGGTTGCCCAAAAGCGATATATAAGGCGTACCCAGTAAAACTTACAAGTAAACCAGATAGAAAGACGGCGACTAGGGTTGCTGTTTCCATTATTAGAAAAATTCAAGAACACAACGGATCTATGATAAGATCATTTATTTACAACGGAAGAGTATACAAAGTCAACAGATCTCAATGACTACAATAGGATTTATGGTTACACAAACTGTTGAGAACGATTCTCGATCTGGTCCAAAACGAACGAATGTGGGCAGTTTATTAAAACCATTGAATTCAGAATATGGTAAAGTCGCTCCGGGGTGGGGAACGACCCCTTTGATGGGTGTCGCAATGGCCTTATTTGCGGTATTTCTATCTATTATTTTGGAGATTTATAATTCTTCCGTTTTATTGGATGGAATTTCAATGAATTAGCTCGAGAAGAACTCCAACCTAGCTTTTCAATACCAAATGAATC